TTTGATCGAGTATGCTACCAATCAATTTTTACCTCTTATTCTAGTGTGTGCTTCTGGAGGAGCACGCATGCAAGAAGGAAGTTTGAGCTTGATGCAAATGGCTAAAATATCTTCTGCTTTATATGATTATCAATCAAATAAAAAGTTATTCTATGTGGCAATCCTTACATCTCCTACTACGGGTGGGGTGACAGCTAGTTTTGGTATGTTGGGAGATATCATTATTGCCGAACCTGATGCCTACATTGCATTTGCGGGTAAAAGAGTAATTGAACAAACATTGAATAAGACAGTACCTGAGGGTTCACAAGTAGCTGAATATTTATTTCATAAGGGCTTATTCGATCCAATCGTACCTCGTAATCCTTTAAAAGGCGTTCTAAGTGAATTATTTCAGCTCCATGCTTTCGTTCCTTTGAAAGAAAATTCAATTCAAGTAGAAAGGTATAAGCCTTAGATTTATTAAATAATTAAAAAATAATTAAATTAATTCTACATTTTATTATTTGTTTGGGGTGACCAAGTAGTTATTTAGTTAATTTAGTTTATATAAATGAAAGGAAAAATTCGAAGAATGTATTTTTCTTTGGTAACATAAGATTGAATTGTAAAAAGAATCATGGGGATATTTTTTTATCGATATTAAATTATAATATTTTAATATTTATAATTTTAATATTAAATAGATTCAATTTTAAAAAAATTATAAAATTATAATATACTAATAAAATTATAATATACTAATAAAAATTTAGAATAGATAGAATATACTAATAATAATAAAAATAAATAAAAAAAGAAAAAAGTGGATTATCATACATATATTTCATGTAGAAAGATATAGAAAGATGAATAAGCCCCTTTATTTACACTTTTGATTTACATTAGATTATATACTTACTTAAGTAAGTTATATACTTAATAAAATAGATTATATATATTAGTATATATCAGTATCTCTATATATATTATATTAGTCTTTCTATATATTTATTCCTTATTATATCTTCGTATATATATAGAATATACTCTTCTATTGTATATCTCTTAATATTGTATATATTCAATACTCACTTAAGTATAATTATACTAGTATAATTATATATGAAGTATAAGATATCTTTATAACAATAACAGGTTAAAATGTTAATATAACAACAAATATAATAATATATACCAGGTACAAATATTAAATCGAGGTACCCATTCTATGACAACTATCAGCAACTTACCCGCTATTTTTGTGCCTTTAGTGGGCTTAGTATTTCCGGCAATTGCTATGGTTTCTTTATCTCTTCATGTTCAAAAAAACAAGATTTTTTAGATATTATGGGGTTAAATCTTATCTATTTCTATTTTTTTTTAAACTTAGGCTTATTTGGATCATAACACAAATATCTATTTAGTAGAATATGGTATATAACGGGTAACTTCCTCCGAGCAGAAGCTCGTATACATAAACATCATATATGAGTAAATGACTTATAGCTATTTGAAAAGAAAACGGGATCGGGATGAATTTCTGAAACGTAAAATCAATATATCTATAAGAAATCATATGCATATAAAAGGGGTTATTATTTTGGGTTAGCTCTAAGCAATTGATGAATTACTCCTAACGCTTCACAGCATAATAGTGCTAGTTGATGAGGGTTACTTCGGAAACAAAAAAATGAAAGTCAAATTTATTGGGGTTATGTTATCTCTCCATTATAATAAAATGCAACTAGATCTAGTATAGTATGAGTTGGCGATCAGACCGTATATGGATAGAACTTATAGCGGGGTCTAGAAAACCGAGTAATTTCTGCTGGGCCTTTATCCTTTTTTTAGGTTCATTAGGATTTTTGTTGGTTGGAACTTATAGTTATCTTGGTAGCAATTTTATACCGTTATTTCCCTCTCAGCAAATTCTTTTTTTTCCACAAGGAATCGTGATGTCTTTCTATGGAATTGCGGGTCTTTTTATTAGTTCATATTTGTGGTGCACAATTTCGTGGAATGTGGGTAGTGGTTATGATCGATTCGATATAAAAGAAGGAATAGTGTGTATTTTTCGTTGGGGATTTCCTGGAAAAAATCGTCGCATCTTCCTGCGATTCCTTATGAAAGACATTCAATCCATCAGAATAGAAGTTAAAGAAGGTATTTATGCTCGTCCTATACTTTATATGGAAATCAGAGGCCATGGGTCCATTCCTTTGACTCGTATCGATGAGAATTTGACTCTACGAGAAATTGAACAGAAAGCCGCGGAATTGGCCTATTTCTTGCGTGTACCAATTGAAGTATTTTGAAAGCTTTCTTAGCAAAAGTTAAAGAAAAAACTATAACTCAAGAATTATCTTTATCTTTTTTCTATAGCATAACTTAACTGAAGTTTATGCCAAACTCTGATTTAGAACAAAAAAAGTAAACGTACACGAAACAATCATAAAACGAAATAATTTTGTCCATAAATTTTTTTTATGCGTATGTAAATGCACTTAAATCAATTCAGAAACGAAAGAAGTAACAAATTGAAATAATAGATTCATCTCATATATCAAAACATTTCGAAATCGAGAAATTTCTCTTAATTATTCCTGTACTGCGGGCCACCGGCGAGCTTTTTTTTTTTCAAAAATTTTTGATATCTTGATAACCGGGGAGGTCTTGCGTCTCGAAACTCGAATAATATTCAGTAATTTGAAATGGCTCTTTCGTGCAGTCACCAAAGGAGACAATTACTTCGAATTTCAGCAATATATATATTGAAAGAATATTCTATATATAAATATAATATTCTAGTTTATTTATTTTATTTCAACTCTTTATTATTCTATTTCTGTATTTCTATATTGTTTTTCTCTATTCTTTCTCAATTCAAGGACCAACCACTGTACTGAATCACAAATAAAAAACAGGGCTATAGGCTCGAGACTTGTAATGTAATAGAACTGATACTTGATAGAAATATTAGTATCATATAGAGTCGACGACTGCGACGAGTTCATTTCAAAATTCACAGACGGGCAAATGGCAAAAAAGAAAGCATTTAATTCCCTTCTCTATTTTGCATCTATAGTATTTTTGCCTTGGTGGATCTCTCTCTCATGTAATAAAAGTCTGGAATCTTGGGTTAATAATTGGTGGAATATCAGGCACGCCGAAATTTTTTTGAATAATATTCAAGAAAAGGTTATTCTAAAAAAATTCATAGAATTAGAGGAACTATCCCTCTTCGACGAAATGATAAAGGAATACCCGGACGGGCGTTTACAAAAGCTTCACGCCGGAGTATACAAAGAAACGATCCAATTGATCAAGATGCACAATGAGAGTCGTATCCATACGATTTTACATTTCTCAACAAATATAATTTATTTCCTTATTCTAAGTGTTTATTCTATTTTAGGTAATGAGGAACTTATTTTTCTTAACTCTTGTCTTCAAGAATTTATATATAATTTAAGCGACACAATAAAAGCTTTTTCTATTCTTTTATTAACGGATTTATGTATAGGATTCCATTCGCCCCATGGCTGGGACCTAATGATTGGCTCTATCTACAAAGATTTTGGATTTGATCATAATGATCAAATTATATCTGGTCTTGTTTCTACTTTTCCAGTCATTTTAGATACAATTTTTAAATATTTTATTTTTCGTTATTTAAATCGTGTATCTCCGTCACTTGTAGTGATTTATCATTCAATGAATGATTGAAAAATGATCGAACGAGCCAATTATAATGTTTGTTACTTTGGACATAAGTAAAACAATCAAAAATGCACTTATTCTTTCTAGCCACCCCGGGGGGGGGGGATTCCTTCAATATTCCAGTCAAATTATTTCCGTAAATAGCAGAATCGTAGATAGGGAACTATACTAGTGACTTATCTAATTTTATTGTAGAAATTTTTGGGATCAATGATTGGACCATGCCAACTAGAAATACCTTTTCTTGGATAAAGGAAGAGATTATTCGATTCATTTCCGTATCGCTCATCATATATATAATCACTCGGACACCCATTTCAAATGCGTATCCTATCTTTGCACAGCAGAGTTATGAAAATCCACGAGAAGCGACTGGCCGTATTGTATGTGCCAATTGCCATTTAGCGAACAAGCCCGTGGATATCGAGGTTCCACAAGCGGTACTGCCTGATACTGTATTTGAAGCAGTTGTTCGAATTCCCTATGATTTGCAACTGAAACAAGTTCTTGCTAATGGTAAAAAAGGAGCCTTGAATGTGGGGGCTATTCTTATTTTACCTGAGGGGTTTGAATTAGCCCCGCCCGATCGTATTTCGCCCGAGATTAAAGAAAAGATGGGAAATCTGTCTTTTCAGAGTTATCGCCCTACTAAAAAAAATATTCTTGTGATAGGTCCCATTCCTGGTCAAAAATATAGTGAAATCGCCTTTCCTATTCTTTCCCCGGACCCCGCTACTAAGAAAGACGTTCACTTCTTAAAATATCCCATATACGTAGGCGGGAACAGGGGAAGGGGCCAGATTTATCCCGACGGGAGCAAGAGTAACAATAATGTTTATAATGCTACAGCGGCGGGTATAGTAAGCAAAATAATACGAAAAGAAAAAGGGGGATACGAAATAACCATAGTGGATGCATCGGATGGACGTCAAGTGGTTGATATTATCCCTCCAGGACCAGAACTTCTTGTTTCCGAGGGTGAATCCCTCAAACTGGATCAACCATTAACGAGTAATCCTAATGTGGGTGGATTTGGTCAAGGGGATGCGGAAATAGTACTTCAAGATCCATTACGCGTACAAGGCCTTTTGCTCTTCTTGGCATCTATTATTTTGGCACAAATCTTTTTGGTTCTGAAAAAGAAACAGTTTGAGAAGGTTCAATTATCCGAAATGAATTTCTAGATCCGCGGATTTTTCAATACCAAGTTATAAAAAGAACCAAATTTTTGTTGGAAATCGTTTATGTAATTCTGTATGATCAAAAAACATATGAAAAGCCTTTTGCTTGTTTATATT